CACTCTTGTAGCGAAGCGATAGAGACTCCATTTAACTTAGGTTGATCTAGGCCGGAGGCATACCTAAGTCAAGGTAACCCTTCTTTGAAACACTTTGGTATTGCTCCTAGATCAGAATACAAATGATGAATCAGAGCACATGGAGCCATCTTATTATCTTCCTGTAAAGAAAAAATATGGTGGACTAACTGATCTTTCCATCAATCAGTTGATGAAAGAGCCCAATGCAACAAAATGCATGTTGGGTCTTTGAAACAGTTCGAATCATTTCGATAATAGTCAGTTTGATCTGTTTTACCGAGAAAGTCTACGGTTCGAGTCCGTATAGCCCTAACACATTCCATTTTTGTTTTTTGTTATAGTATAGATTCTATTTTAGTTTAGTTTTCATTTCCCCATTTAGTACTTGATTTATGCTTTATTTTATGGTTTATGGAATTAGTACTTGTTTATGGACTGACCAGTTCTTTTGTCCATAGAAATGAAAGCATTACCATATGCTCATGTAAATACATAGAGGAAAAAAAAAGAATTTATTCCAACGGATCCAATCCGCTATTTGTAAAAAAAATATCGGATAAAATACCTATCCTTCTTCATTAATCTTCATGGATGCATTACATATGACTTTGATAATGCATAGGATAATGAATTGGTCCTTAATGTATCAACCTTCTTTCTTATATATTCTATGAGTTGAGTTGGTTTGGGGATTTTGTCTGTCGAATTGTTCGATAATAAGTTTGCTCCAAAACAAACCCCTCTTTTTGTAAGTAAACCTAACCTATTGGTTGGGTTTACTAAGTGTTATTGCTGTAACAAAACAAACAAGTATTTTTGTTCATCCCCAATCTTGGTCTTTCTTTAGTAATAGATTCTTTTTATTTCTGAGAGGGTCACCGGCGGGTTATAGTACAGATTCCAAGTTTCGCATTTTTTTGGTATAGAAAGAAAGATATGAGTTGTTCTATATAAAGGTTCCCCGCAACTCAACGGATTGAATCAAATCAATAAAGTAAGGAAAATAGAAATGAAATCTAGGACAAAGAAAGGGGATAAAATATAATTGTTCAATGTATTAGATTATATTTAGGTATTCCTATTGAATCAATAGAAACAATGATTCTCTACCTGGGTTTTCATGAAAAGAATACTTTGAGTAGAATATGTTAGAAATCTCTAGTCATTTTATCCCATATGACTACTTAAATTAAATTTTTCCGTTTTGAAAAAAAAAATGGAAATGCATTTACTATACTATTAGTATTTCTATAGTATTTCATTTCATTAATGAAATGAATTTTCAATTATATATATATAATTCACTAGAAAGACATAGTTATACTAATCCAATTATAATAAATACAATATTATTAGTATTGTTTATTAGTATTATACTATTTTATTTAGTATTTTTCTATTTAATTACTTTTTTAGGGAGAAACCGAGACAAAGTAAGATAGTTTTGTTTGTGTAAGAGCATCCTATATCTAAATGGAATCGAAATCTAAATGGAATCAAAATAAAAAATAAATGTAAGTGGAGTTTTATTCCGTTGTATGAATCTTTAAACAAGACATGCCCCATAGCATAGCAAAAAAACTCTAAACTATGCGGTTTGATTTAATCAAAATCATTTCTTTTTTCGCCTAAGAAGTTCTGGATGAATTGACAATTTCAATTCAAATCGAATAATTCTGCCTATTCCACATTAATAGGAGTACATTTATGTTTTTGCTTCACGAATATGATATTTTTTGGGCATTTCTTATAATATCGGGTGTTATTCCTATCTTGGCATTTGTCATTTCCGGAGTTTTAGCCCCGGTTAGTGAAGGACCAGAGAAGCTCTCTAGTTATGAATCGGGTATAGAACCCATGGGAGACGCTTGGTTACAATTCCGAATCCGTTATTACATGTTTGCTCTAGTTTTTGTTATTTTTGATGTTGAAACGGTCTTTCTTTATCCATGGGCAATGAGTTTCGATGTATTGGGTGTATCCGTATTTATAGAAGCTTTAATTTTCGTGCTTATCCTAATTGTTGGTTCAGTTTATGCATGGCGAAAAGGAGCATTGGAATGGTCTTAGCTAAATATTCAGACAATCAAAAAGATAAAAAGGAAGGAAAAGATTCCATTGAGACAGTTATGAATTTGATTGATTTTCCGTTACTTGACCAAACAACCCCCAATTCAGTTATTTCAACTACATTGAATGATCTTTCGAATTGGTCAAGACTCTCCAGTTTATGGCCTCTTCTCTATGGTACCAGTTGTTGTTTCATTGAATTTGCTTCATTAATAGGTTCGCGATTCGACTTTGATCGTTATGGATTAGTACCAAGATCGAGTCCTAGGCAAGCAGACCTAATTTTAACAGCCGGGACAGTCACAATGAAAATGGCTCCTTCTTTAGTGAGATTATATGAACAAATGCCTGAACCAAAATATGTCATTGCTATGGGAGCCTGTACTATTACAGGAGGGATGTTCAGTAC